TTTTTTTTGAATCCTCTCATTTTATTCAAGTAATTGGTAATTGTTCGTTCATAGAATAAATATGCTAATAAACTATTTCACTTTGAAATTAGAAACTTAAACTATTATTACTATTCTAAATAGTAAAGTAATTATTCTAAATGGAAATTCTTATTACTATCCCTATATATTTATATTTCATTTTTCATTGGTTAATTGCAATTAATATATTTAGAATTAGAATTCTATTTCATATCTTTTATTATTCTTTTTTATATTTGCGAAAAGAAAAAAAAGAGATCGTTGGAGCAATCCATATTCGTTATGCAACTGTTGTTACATTAGATCCCCCCAAGAGTTCTTTCCTTATGGAACTACAATACAAAACAAAGATGGGATTCTTTAATATGGAAAGAATATAGAACCTAAAAGGGTATAAAAGAGTAATAGAAGTTGCTCTTCTTTGAATCGAGTTGGTCCGAAATCAAATTCAAATAAAGAAATAAAAGAAAATGAAAATATTCAATATTTTGATATTTTTTGAAAAAGTCAAGGCTTTCTTTTTTTTTTAGTGTCCGTCTATAATGACTGATAAATCAAGAACTTTCAATTGGAACTAAACGAATTCTTTCAATTTGTTTTTCTTACCGTCGTATCTGGATTGAGACTTAGGTAAATGTTTTATTCATATATGTAGTAAAAGAACATATCTAATTTAGCTCTTTCATGCCTATTCTAACTAGTTATTTTGGTTTTTTACTGGCTGCTTCAACTATAACCCCAGCTCTATTTATTGGTTTGAACAAGATACGACTTATTTGAAATGAATGAAATTCAATAAACAATTTACAAAAAGAAAAATCAAAGCCTCTCATAATATTTCATTTCAGGTATTCTATGGTTCCTTCCCGCGTCAATTGCCAATTCCTGTTCATTGAGATTCACGGATAATTCAGATTAATATTTAGGGATAGATCTTACCTCTCTTTTTATTCCCTAAAACAAATCGAAATGATTGAAGTTTTTCTATTTGGAATCGTCTTAGGTCTAATTCCTATTACTTTAACAGGATTATTTGTAACTGCATATTTACAATACAGGCGCGGTGATCAGTTGGACCTTTGATTGAGTAACATCTCTTTTTTTGATTGACCTCCTCCTTGTAGGAGGTCAAATTTCAGTTGCAATTCTACTTTGTTTTGTTAAATTATTTCATTGTAATTCGACATAAAATAAACGGAATCACGCTCTGTAGGATTTGAACCTACGACATCGGGTTTTGGAGACCCGCGTTCTACCGAACTGAACTAAGAGCGCTTTCTTATATCATATCCTATAACAGTAGATACGATTGTAAAGAAAAGTATTTTTTTACCCCGGAGGATTCTTGTGTACATATAGTATGTACAAATGAAAGATTATGTCCAAAAATTCCCGATCTTACTCAATGAATCCCTCGTAACTGTCCATAGGAGAAAGAATAGGTAGGGATGACAGGATTTGAACCCGTGACATTTTGTACCCAAAACAAACGCGCTACCAAACTGCGCTACATCCCTTTTAAAAATTGTTGTACAGTGTCATTGTATAAAATCCATGTCTTGTTTTCCACACATCCTTCTTTTTTGCTCTTATAGGTAGAGAATGTTCTTGTCATATTTTTTAGGGGGCGGCAAAATTGAATCTGCAGGGTCGTTGTACATATGCATTTTAGTTAGTAATTCCTAATTCTAATTTCATTTCAAGCAAAAACAAATGATCTTGAACTAAAAGATCGGGTTATCTATGATCTATGTATTAGAATATCGAACTAGAACTATATATGTATTACAATATACAATACAAATAAATAATTAAAAGAAATAAGAAAAAAAAATAAAAGAAGAAGGAGGATTTTCAATGCGAGATATCAAAACATATCTCTCAACGGCACCTGTGCTAACCACTCTATGGTTTGGGTCTTTAGCAGGTCTATTGATAGAAATTAATCGTTTATTTCCGGATGCCTTGTCATTCCCTTTTTTTTAATCCTGATTGAATTCTTGTATTGATCTGTGAAGAAATGAAGAATATTTGAGATACAATTCTACGTAACATGTCTCCAATTTTGCTCCCTTTTTCTTTCCTATCCTAAAAAAGAAAGAGAAAGAGTGTATCGAACTTCAGTCAAAATACAGTGAATCTACGATAGAATTTGGGGGAAAAGAAATGGAAATGTGGATCCAGTCGTTTAGGGGCGGTTACACAAAATTCTAATATAGAAAGAAGAAAAGACTGAGATTAGGATAGGAATAATTCATAGTTAGAAAAAATTGTATTAATTAATTATTATGATATTCTTAATATTCTTCTATTAATGAATATGACTCTCTTTCTTTATAGTTATAGTAATTAATAGTGATTATCTTTTCTATTTATAGTACTTCGAAGTCATTCGAATTCTAAGAATTCGAAAAAGAAAAGATTTACGAATTCTATTTCTAGTTAGTAATATTTATTAATATAGATATAGAATATAGATTCTTTTTTTATTTTCTTTTTCTTTGGTTTGGGTAAAAAAGAAAATGAAGAGAGTTCTAAAGTGAAGTCGATCCAAAATGAAAAGGAGGTTCATGGCCAAGGGTAAAGATATCAGAATTATAGTAATTTTGGAATGTACCTGTTGTGTTCGAAAGGGTGTCAATAAAGAATCGCCGGGCATTTCTAGATATATTACTCAAAAGAATCGACACAATACACCCAATCGATTAGAATTTCGAAAATTTTGTCGCTATTGTCAAAAGTATACGATTCATGGGGAAATAAAGAAATAGATGGAACGGAATGCGTGTGTGATTTTTCCAAGTAGCGGGAAGAGTAAGAACTTTACATCTTAACATTAACATATATAATACAAACCAAATCCTATTTTGGTCGAATCTTAAATGAATAAGAAAAAGAAATAGAATTCTATTTTCTAGATCCTTTTATATATAAGGAATAAACAAACAAGGAATAAGCAAACCATGGATAAATCCAAACAACCTTTTCGTAAATCCAAGCGATCTTTTCGTAGGCGTTTACCCCCAATTGGATCGGGGGATCGAATCGATTATAGAAACATGAGTTTAATTAGTCGATTTCTTAGTGAACAAGGAAAAATATTATCTAGACGGACGAATAGGTTGACCTTGAAACAACAACGATTAATTACTATTGCTATAAAACAAGCTCGTATTTTATCTTCGTTACCTTTTCGTAATAATGAGAAACAATTGGAGAGAGTGGAGTCGATCCCTAGAACTACTGGTCCTAGAACCAAAAATAAATAGAGATACTCCTCAAAACTCCAATAGGAAATCAAGCTCATATGAATGTTTTGCTCGAAAAAAAAATAGAATCCAGATTTGATTCTTGTATTCTAAAAAAGGAAAAATGGGAAAGAAATCTTTTTTTCTTGAAAGATGTTCGTTTACTCCTACTACTCAAATCTTAATTTCTTTTTCTTCTATCTTCCCGGAGTCCATTCTCCGGGAAATCCTGTTTCAATCATTCTTGTTTCCTGTATAATAGATTCTATTAAGATTCTTTTATTCCTTTATTTTATTTGATTTGTATTTGATTTTATTTGAAATGATATCAAAACAATTCTTATTTGATAGGGCTATTTGCGCAAGTATTTTACGATTCAGAAGCAATTGTCTCTTGTACAGATTGTGGATGAATAGGCTATAACTATAGAATATTCTATCCTCACGAGTTACCGCATTTATCCGAGTGATCCACAAACGACGAAAATCTCTCTTTTTCCTGCTCCTATCTCGATGAGAGGAAACCAAAGCTCTCATTCTTTGTTGAGTAGTCGTTCGAGTAAGTCTTGAATGAGCCCCTATAAAGGTTGATGCAAATAAACGAATCTTTTTTCGACGTCTTCGAGCTGTATATCCTCGTTTAACTCTGGTCATTGAATCAAATGAAACTTTCTTGAATAACTAATTGATTTCTCTTCTTTCAGTCATCCTTTTCCTCCGGTCGATTAATAACAAAACGGATTCTTCCGATATATAAAATATAAATTCCAATGGCTTTTGCGACTATGACCTTCCCGACCACGATTTTTTCTTTCTTCATTTTTTCTTTCTTCAAAGTATCTCGCCTGGAAATAATAAATTCGGCTGCTACTAAATAAAAAAGAATAGTGGGTTCCCTCGTTTCTATGGCAACTTCTGAAACGGTGAGGTCCTCTCTATACACCGGAGCCTCTTCTTTCATTTCATCGAATTTTATTGTGAACTTGTATAGTTCACACTCTTTGGCTCTACCCATCCATTTTTCAATTCTAATTAGAAAGTAATAGTCCTTTTCACAAAAAAGCTATCCATACAGTGACGGCATTTAATTCTGAAAGTTGGCTATGTAGCTGACCCTGTTAGTCCGTTTTTTCAAGAATAGGAATAGGAGCATAACCTTTTTCCTCCGCTTAATGGATAACTATTTGTTACCAATGGAGAATTCCTTCTCATCTCAAATGGAGTGATTGGATTTGCACCAATAGAAACCATAAATTCATAACATAATTAGGTAGATGATAGATCTTCATTTTTATATATTTATATAATAGTCAATTAGATAGCCGTCTTCCACTCTATCTATCCTAATTCACCGGTAGTGGTCGTTGATACTGGAAAAGATTTTTGCATTTCTTCAAACTTATGATCTGAACTGAACGAGTCGCACATACACCCTAGTACATGTTCCTCGACGCTGAGGACATCCTCGAAGAGCGGGAGATTTCGTGACATTTCTTATTGGCTGTCTTGCGTTTCTAATAAGTTGTTTAATGGTTGGCATGGCATGTCTATAGAATCTCATTCTAGATAGAATAGAGCGGGTTGGCTTAGATCGATCTTAACCTGATGGTTGATGATTATGAATGATTTCTATTCACACGGAAATCTCAAATTTTGAAACGGAATTCGTATATTTATACGGAATCCCCAGTATTTTAATTTTCGACCGCTACAAGATCAACAATGCCATGAGCTTGGGCTTCTGTTGCTGACATAAAAACATCCCTTTCCATATCTTCGGATATAACCCATAAAGGGTTGCCCGTTCTTTGTACATAAACTTTTGTGAGAGTTTCGCGAAGTTTCAATAGTTCTTCTGCTTCCAGGATAAATTCCCCTGCTTGTGCCTCATAAAAAGAACTAGCAGGTTGGTGAATCATAACCCTGATGATATTGATATAACATCATGAACGGTTCTTCTATCTATATATCGCACGATTGGGTTAAAGTAAGGGGGAATCAAAATAACAATAAAAAATAGAATTAAACAACCGTACGGGCATCTTTTGTACATTGCATACGGCTCTGCAATGGAATTTCTTCTTTTCGATAGAATTGATTCTATCAAAAAGAAGAAATAGAACCCATCCGATCCAAATCGTTAAATGATCCATTTACCACCCTTCCTTTCGTAGTAGTAAAAAAGATACTATGATGGTTCTGTTGCTTTATATATTTATCTCGTCTGTGGTTTGTTTAGCAATCCCAAAGTTTCTTTTTGATACGATCCAAGAAGGAGAAAATGATTTTTTCCATTTTTTTGACTCTTTCTCTCATAACATAAAAAGAAGAAAGATACTTCTGGTGTGGAAGAATAATGGTTTGTGACGCTGAAATTGACTCTTGCTTGACACATAAATCAATTTGGGAATAACTCTTCTTTCATACTACTATCTCGATACAAAATCTCATGTTAGAAAAAAAACAATAATGGTTTGTTCATATCGAACTCGAAGTGCCATGCTATTATTACTTATTCTTTATTTGATTCATATTCGATACAGCGAAGGCATAGTATTCTTTTTTTTCTCAAAGAAAAAAACTCATTGGCGCCAAGCGTGAGGGAATGCTAGACGTTTGGTAATTTCTCCTCCGACCAGAATGAAAGATCCCATTGAAGCGGCTAATCCCATACATATTGTATGTACATCCGGTGACACAAATTGCATAGTATCATAAATGGCTATTCCTGGTATTACCCATCCGCCTGGAGAATTTATAAACAAATAAAGATCCCTAGTATCATCTTCTATGCTGAGATATACCATGAGACCAACAAGTTGATTCGAGATCTCACTATCAACCTCTTGGCCTAAAAAAAGTAATCTTTCTCGATGAAGTCGGTTGATTAGGGCAAAATTGTATCCCTGAGGAACCGTACGTGCACCTTTGGATGCATACGGTTCGAAAGAATTGCGAAAAAAAGAATCAATGTGTCGATTCCAGTCCTATTTCTTTTTCCTTTTTTACATTCTAGAATGGGAAGGAGGGCAAAACTCATGTAAAAAAGAAAAAAGAATTTTATGAACTTATTGAACTAACTTCTCATTGATGTATTGTTTCATCGAAATTCAAATAACGATGTAATTTTCTTGTTCCTGAATGGGCCCTTTCAATTCTTTTAGGTTCTTGTTCTACTCCGGGGGAAGATTTTCCCGAATTCCATTTGCGCATATAGGTCAAATGATTCCAGTACCACTGTTTGATACCTTTCCCCAAAATATTCGATGTATTCATCATACTACTCCATTGGTAGGCAGTTTTATATAATCCCTATAGTAAGTATAAGAATAGTCTATGATAAAAGCGGTAATCGTGTAATCATCATCTATTCTACATAATAGATTAGATTCTAAGATTCTATTATAGTTCTATTTATAGTAAGTTCTATTATATTCTATTTCATTACTAATGAAGTTCAGAATTTCTTAAGAATTTCATTAAATTTATATTTTATTTTTATATTCTTTATTTCATATTTCTTATTTATATTACTACATTTACCTACATTTACACTCCCATTATATTACTTTTACTTACTTTTACTCTTACCATTTCCAATTTGGTATTCTCTGAACGGAGCCTGGATACTTTCTTTTATCAGTCCAAGTAAACCATCAATTATTTGAATTGATAATATTGATCCCCAATAGGAATTATTGTGCTTCACGCTCCGAATTATTGATGATTCAATCAATACAATATTGAATATATCTTTATTGGATTGGGCGAAACAGAGAATACTCGATCGGGGGAGATAACGGGGAAATACCATATGACCCATATGTCTGACAAGTCGCACTATACGTCAACCCAAGCTGCATCTTCCTCTCCAGGACTCCGAAAAGGTACTTTTGGAACACCAATGGGCATTAAGATAAATAAAAAAATGAAGTACTATACTTTACTTTAATATGGAAACGTAACAATGGTTTGTTTTATTGTCTTCATCATTTTTTCTCTTTCTTTTCTATTTTGATATTCTATAGATATTTCTTTTTTCTTTTTATATCTTCTATTATATATATATTCTATAAAATAAAATAGAACTTAATACTTAATATTATTATATAGATAGGACTGGAAGGTTCATAGAGGAAGATAGAATGAATAAAGAAAAATTCTAACGAACGGGATCGATCGGATTAGCCGATTGTTCGAATGATTTCGAATTAGAAAAAAGTATCTATGC